CTTTGGGCCAATTCGGATGCTCATTTAGATAGGCGTCAAGTTAAATAGAACCCATAATTGATTTGAGATATTGATAAGGTGAATACCCAGTCTATTCAATGCTAGGCATAATGAGTATAAGGACCCCCAAAAAACCTCTTTTCCCCCTTTGAGCTTTAAGGTGTATAAAGTTTCATATTGGATTTTTTAAGCAGAGCGATAGAGACTCCATTTAACTCAGGTTGATCTAGGCCGGAGGTAGAGCAGACCTACGTCAAGATAACCCCTCTTTGAAAAACTTTGGTAGTGCTCCTGGATTCTAATCTAAATAATGAATCAGAGCACAAGGAGCCATTTCCTTATCTTTCGGTCAATAAAAAATATGGCGGACTAGTTTGATATTTATATCGGCTAATGAAAGAGCCCAATGCAAAGAAATGCATGTTGGGTTTTTGAAACAGTTTGAATAATTTTGATAATAATCAGTTTGATCTGTTTTACCGAGAAGGTCTACGGTTCGAGTCCGTATAGCCCTAATCCTAATAACTATAACAAATGAGAATTCTATATTGGAATTTTTTTTAGAGCGAATCGAGATGAGTTGAAAGCGATAGAGTTTGATTTGTATAAGAACAAAAAAACAATATATATTTATTTATGCTATAATCGAAATACAATATCGATGAAGTGGGTGTAATGGAAATAGGATTCCAGTCGATGAATCTTTAAATGAGACATGTTCCACAGCAAATAAATAAAACTAGGCGGTTCGATCAAAATGAATTGTTAGTTTGACTAACCAGGTATGGATGACTCGACAATTCCAATTCGAATCGGCTAATCCGATATATTTTCCACATTCATAGGAATGCGTCTATCTTTCGGTTTTACGAATATGAGATTTTCTGGGTATTTTAAAAAATATCCAATGTAATTCCTACTTTGGCATTTCCCATTTCCGGGGTTTTAGCTCCGATTAGCAAAGGGCCAGAGAAACTTGCGAGTTATGAATCGGTTATAGAACCAACGAGCGGCGCTTGGTTACAATTTCGAATCCGTCTATTATACGTTTTCTTTTGTTTTTGTTGTTTTGGATGTTGAAACGGTTTTTCTTTATCCATGGGAAATGAGTTTCGATGTATTGGGTGCATCTGTATTTCTATCTGTATTTATAGAAGCTTTCATTTTCGTGCTTATCCTAATTGTTGGTGCAATTTATGCACGGCGAAAAGGAGCATTCAAATGGTCTTAGCTCCGAATATTCAGACAAAAGAAAAAAAGGAAAGAACAAATTGAGATATGAATTGAATTGAGTTTCCCTTACTTGATCGTCAAAATTAAGTTATTTCAACTACATCAAATGTCAAATTGGTAAAGACTCTCTAGTTTATGGGTGCTTCTCTATGGTACTACCTGTTCCTTCATTGAATTTCTTTCATTAATAAGCTCACGATTCGGCTTTGATCGTTAGAGACTGGTACCAAAATCGAGTCCTAAACAAACATACCCAATTTTAACAGCCGGTACAATAACAATGGCTACTTCTTTAGTAAGATTATATGATCAAATGCTTGAACCAAAATATGTTATGGCTCCGCTACGCTACGGGAGCATGTACAATTATAGGGGGATGCTCAGTACCGATTTTTAGAGTACTGTTGGGTGAGTTCATAAGCCAATTCCTGTGGATGTCTATTTGTCCCGAGCTGCCCGCCTAAACTGGAAGCGGTTATAGATGCTATAACAAAACTTTGTAAGAAAATATATAGAGAAATCTCTGACGATATAATTCGGTCTCAACAAAAGAATCGGCGTTTTATTACGAATCCCAAGTTTAATGTTGGACGTATTACTCATACTGGAAATAATGATCAAAGATTACTCTATCAATCGACATCTACTTCATAAATCCTTCCTTAAAGATTTTTCAAATAGAAAAGTCGCTTTCCACGAATTAGTGAATTAAGCGGGATCCTTTTGCACAGAATAACAAATAGTGGGTCAATCTTCATAAATTTCATTGTAAATGTGAAATACTTAATACAAATAAAAATATGGGAGAGATAAAAAATAGCAGGGCCGTCTGTCTGCTTGGCTAGTTAAGCATAGGCTAGTTGATAGATCTGTGGGTTTCGATTACTAAGGACTCGAAACTTCTTTACAGATAAAGTCTCAGGATTGGCTATGTCGGAAGTATTAAAGTTCTTTTTGAACGAGAGGAGACACAGTATGAACAAATAACAAAGACGATAATTCCTTTATATACTCTTTACCCATCTATAAACTCAAATAGAGAAGTTGACCTCTAGATACCTAGATGAATAAATATGTATCAAGATCTAGACTATTAATGAATATGTATGTTGATCTATATCAATTAATTTGTAGAATATATACTCATACAAATGAATCGTGTGCCAGGAACCAGATTTGAACTGGTGACACGAGGATTTTCAGTCCTCTGCTCTACCAACTGAGCTATCCCGACCGTTCCTGACGCATCATTTTACTAGATGGCTTGGGTCTATGTCAATTAAAAGGATAAAAAGACATGTATTACAAAGTCTTATTCAATCCCTGAAATTTATTGGATTTTCAAAAAGAAAACTTTGTAAGCTTCAAGTTTCAGTATGAGTCGTAATATGAACTGTGAATCATTCAAATAGGCAGTCCTTGTTCAAAGATGTTCATTTGTACATGTAGTATATATATCACAAAACTTGTGATAAGAGAAACACATTTTCGATCGGCTCTGTTTGTGAAAGAGTAGAATGAATGCAAAATATAATGAATTTTGATCCGCTAACAGAAGGTAGGATAAAAAAGATAAAAAGTTAGGGAGACAAAGCAGATGGGCCTTTTTGTGGGGATAGAGGGACTTGAACCCTCACGATTTCTAAAGTCGACGGATTTTCCTCTTACTATAAATTTCATTGTTATCAGTATTGATATGTAGAATGGGACTCTATCTTTATTCTCGCCCGAGTAATCAATTGATCTATCAGACTATGGAGTAAAAGTAAAAAGTAAATGATTTGATCAATGACTATTGGATTCTTTCTTCAACTTAGAATCGCTTAGCAACTGCCCTTCTATTCTATTTTTCATCTAAAAAAATACAGATTCAAGTCGTCATTAATCATTTTTTTATAAAATTTCAGTACTATACCTATGTATATAAATTTATCCTTTCTGGAGTTTCAATGGACGAATTCTTCTACCAGCGAAAGACAGTCAACTCCATTTGTTAGAACAACTTCCATTGAGTCTCTGCACCTATCCTTTTTTTATTCTCACTTGCTTTATTTTTATAAGCCCCTGCTTGGTTTCGGAAAACAGGATTTGGCTCAGGATTGCCTATAATTTTATTAATTCCAGGGTTTCCCTGAATTTGAAAGTTATCACTTAGTAGGTTTCCATACCAAGGCTCAATCCAATTAAGTCCGTAGCGTCTACCAATTTCGCCATATCCCCCTTTGTTTTGAGATTAGGATCTCGTTGTGATTATGTTGGGACCATTGAATTCATTATAAATATTGATTCCTATGTCGACAAAATTTTCCTTCTCTTTGATTTATTGCCTATCTTCTTTCATCTGGATTGTGGTGGGACCCATGTTTGGTCCACTACGAAATGATTCTATCATTTCTGTATTCGCAATTCAATATAGATAGATATAATACATATATGCCTCGCTTCCTCTCATTTTTACCATGCAATTTGGAATACTCGAACGGTCGATATAAAAATATATCATTATGCTTTGCATTATTTATCTGGATTGCGTCTTTCATTTTTATTCTTATCCTTCTTCCTTTCTTTAGAGCAGGCACTCTCTAACTAAATATAGAGATTCATTAAAAATAACTAATATTAAATGAATAATAGAATTATTCATTATATAATAAATTGATATTATTGAATTCCTATGCATTACAATTTTAATTCTGTAAGCCCACTTAGCTCAGAGGTTAGAGCATCGCATTTGTAATGCGATGGTCATCGGTTCGATTCCGATAGCGGGCTTTTTTCTATTTGTTCTTTTTCTTTTTACATGATTAATAGTGTCTCTTTGAAATCAAAAAAAAGTGTATTGAATTGTGAATTGAAAGGGCTTCTTGCCCCTTTCCAAAGGCCAACGATCCATTATGTCGTAATAACTTCCAACTATGAATAAAAGTTGAAAGAATTAGATCCATGCAGAACAAATCAGGAAAAAGATACATTTTTATGTATCCATTTATATATATACAAATATACAAACGGTCCGGATATTGATACAATTCATCTCATTCTTTTTTGCTTTGTAGTATAACACTTCAGTAGATTTTTCTTAATTTATCGTTTAGTTCAGTTTTAATTTAGGTTTATTCTGTAATCTAAAAAAAAAGAAGGAGTCTTTATGTCACGTTACCGAGGGCCTCGTTTCAAAAAAATACGCCGTCTGGGGGCTTTACCGGGACTAACTAATAAAAGGCCTAGGGCCGAAAGTGATCTTAGAAACCAATCACGTTCTGGGAAAAGATCTCAGTATCGTATTCGTTTAGAAGAAAAACAAAAATTGCGGTTTCATTATGGTCTTACAGAACGACAATTACTTAAATACGTTCGTATCGCCGGAAAAGCCAAAGGGTCAACAGGTCGAGTTTTACTACAACTACTTGAAATGCGTTTGGATAACATCCTTTTTCGGTTGGGTATGGCTTCAACTATTTCTGGAGCCCGCCAATTGGTTAATCATAGACATATTTTAGTTAATGGCCATATGGTAGATATACCAAGTTATCGCTGCAAACCTCGAGATATTATTACGGCCAGGGATGAACAAAAATCCAAAGTTCTGATTCAAAATTATGTTGATTCATCCCCCCATGAGGAATTGCCAAAACATTTGACTCTTCACCCACTCCAATATAAAGGATTCGTTAATCAAATAATAGATAGTAAATCGGTCGGTTTGAAAATAAATGAATTGTTAGTCGTAGAATATTATTCCCGTCAAACTTAAAACTAACTAAAATAAAATAGGAAAAAAATAGAGATTCGAGCGATTTTGCCCTATTTTTCCTTTCACCGAAATAAATTGACCTAAGGTAAGGGGTTTGTCCAGAATTTTTCTTCGATTGATGATACATGAATCAGCAGGGGTTTTTCATCCCTTGTCCATTCTTTCCCTTTCCGTACTACAGCAATTCTGAATTATGAATAGAGAATCTATATCAAAGAGGTCTAACCGTTGGAATAATGGTATTCGGTGTTATTTGATTTGATACATTTCGGTCAGTCACATTGGTAAATTTGGTCAAGGTACGGAAAGAGAGGGATTCGAACCCTCGGTAAACAAAAGCCTACATAGCAGTTCCAATGCTACGCCTTTAACCACTCGGCCATCTCTCCTACATAATGATTAGATTATGACCCAGAAACTGAGTGAATAGCGAGTCATTCATAATTCATATTAGATTATTGTATAGGTACGACCGATCAATTCTAACTTTAAAAAAATAAATTTTTTCATCAAATAAAGAGCTTTACTTCGAGGTTCGGGGATAAAGATCAAAATTTGGTTCTTGTGAAAAACTGTAAAAGATATGATTATGTTATGATATAGATATGATTTTATGATATATAAAGGTATATATATGGATTCAATATAGATTGATCTATATCTATATATAATCTATATAAATAATATATAGGATTTATATCTTATTAATGAATTGAATATCTTTTTTTATTACTATTTTTATAATTTATATTCCTTATATACTTATATTAAAATATTAGTTATTAGTAATTATACGTTTAATTTATATTACACTTTTTGCTTTTTTTATTTGAATTTCAATAAAATATTGAATTTTGTTTTTTATACTTATGATTCTATTTAGATTCAAATTTTAGACTACGATTCCATAAGAATTCTAAGATTCCCTCTCCGTTTTAGAGTTCTCATCAACAAAAACCCTTACTCATAGATCTATTACAAATTCTTGAATCATTCCAAAGATTTGTATATTTGATTGTATAGTGTATGTATACTCGTTATGTACACAAGACAGGAGGCTATTCTATTTTCATCAGAGTTGGATCATATCTTTCTTTTTCTTTGAATCCTAATTTGTAGAAAAAATGTCTTAAGTCCTCAACTTAGATGAAATCGGAATAGTTCCCCTCTACTACATTTACATTTGGATAAAATCGAATCGGATTCAAATATTTATTATTGATTCTTGTCAAAAAAGAAAAATTTGAGTAGAGGGTTCATATCTTTTTTTAAATGAGTCGGTTTTTATGCTATTTCGTACTGTACAATTCCTTTGTTTATCGTTTTCCCCCGAAAGACAATGAGAAGGATTATAGAATGGATTACTACCTATGCCTAGATCGCGGATAAATGGAAATTTTATTGATAAGACCTTTTCAATTGTATCCAATATCTTATTACGAATAACTCCGACAACTTCAAGAGAAAGGGAAGCATTTACCTATTACAGAGATGGTGCGATTTGATTCTTTTTTTTTTTACTGCTCTCAGTCTTACGAGAAGGATACACGCTTCGGGATAGAAAGAAAAAGATTATTGAAATAAATCTACGCTTTTTGAAGGTGAAGTTTGGAAATCGAACAATTCCTTCTGTCGTGTATCCCCGATTAATGCAGCCTCAGATGCTTCAATTGTCGATTCTAGTATTGAGCGAAAGGTTACACCGCCTATAGGTTATGTATTACAGGTCAATCCTATTCCACTAGTACCAATAGGCAGCCATAGGGTAAGAAGCACTACACCTAGGAATCAACAACACGAACACTTTGTTATAAATTAGCCCCCTTCCCTCTATCGGGATTAACAAGAATGGTTGGGACAACAAATATCCATCTCGTTCGTACTTTGGATACCTGTATAACCATCGAAGACTGTTGAAGTGACTAATTCCTGGAAATTAGAGAGCGTTGAGAACAAAGAAATTGTTGGAGTTACCATTTCATTTCTATCTAGTACACCAATACACTTGATATTAAGAAAAGGTCCCTTAACAGGAGGGTTGGCTAGAGATTTTTTGTAAAAACACTAGCCCCGCTCAGTTTATAATGAGAATATTTCAATCTTTGTTGATTCCCTGTATTATTCCTCATTATGCACATAAGGGAGGAGCCGTATGAGATAAAAATCTCACGTACGGTTCTGGAACGGAGATTTTTTTAATCGAACGACGACCGTAACGGATGTCAGCGCAATCCGAAGGAAATTATGCGGAAGCTTTACAAAATTATTATGAAGCTATGCGACTAGAGATTGATCCCTATGATCGAAGTTATATACTCTATAATATAGGCCTTATCCACACAAGTAACGGAGAACATACGAAAGCTTTGGAATATTATTTTCGAGCACTCGAACGAAACCCATTTTTACCACAAGCTTTTAATAATATGGCCGTGATCTGTCATTACGTGCGACTATCTCCACTATAGAAAGAAAAAAGGAAAGATCAAATCTGATAGTAAATACTAGAAATA